CTTGATTCGTATTGTCGAGATCCCAAGAAACAGTCAATATATGACTGAATCGATCATATAGTTGTAGCAACTTAAATTCTTTTCATAAAAAAAATCTGATTATGAATTGTGAAAAAAAGGGATGTGGAAAAATGGAAGGATGATAGAAAGAGAGAATAAAGATCTCAATGATATATGATTCCCATATGTATGGTTTATGAAAAATTACCCCATAAAAAAGGCAGTGTTATAAAGCATCAACATAAATATACAATTACAATAATTACAATATATTAAAAAATATACAAATAAAAAATAGAAAGAAAGTATAATAAAATAATAAATATAATAAAAGAAATGAAAAAAAAAAATACTATTATTTATGTAATAAGATAGAAAAATAGATAATCTAAAGAATAGAAAATAGAAACTAATTTCATAAATAATTTCATAGAGCTTCGGGTTAAGAAAAACTGAGAAGATTTACTCGGAAACAAATAACAGACTTTGTTGAGAGCTCCATTGCAGAGTTCAGGCCTAAACATTAATGGAGAAGCTATGGGAACGATGGAACCTGTGACTACATAGGATTTTATTGAAAACGAAGAAATCCTAAAGATTCATTGGGTAGGATGGCGAAATGAACCAAGAAAAAATGTATTTCTTCTGAAGGGTAATGAATTGACCCTACAAATGAAGGAGGAAAGAGTCAATATTCGTCCGCGAACCTTTTATTTTTGTTGAATTTTTCAATGAAAAATTCAATTTATTGTATGACTATTGGCGTGATTCAATAGAGGTAAAGTAAAATATTTTAGAAATTTTGATAAAAGAAAGAAGCATTATATATAAACAAACTAAACAAACACGCCTAGTTATCTAGTTATATATACAGTTACCTATGTAACAAATTCAATAAAAAAAATTAGTATTAGTATGTATATTCTTTCTTTTGATAGAATGAAATACATAAATACATGTGTATATGTAATAGTATTGAATCATTTCATTCGCGAGGAGCTGGATGAGAAGAAATTCTCATGTCCGGCTCTGCAGTAGAGATGGAATTAAGAAAAAACCATCAACTATAACCCCAAAAGAACCAGATTTCGTAAACAACATAGAGGTAGAATGAAGGGAATATCTTGCCGAGGCAATCATATTTGTTTTGGTCGATATGCTCTTCAGGCACTTGAACCTGCTTGGATCACAGCTAGACAAATAGAAGCAGGGCGAAGAGCAATGACACGATATGCGCGTCGTGGTGGAAAGATATGGGTACGCGTCTTTCCCGACAAACCTGTTACTGTAAGACCTACAGAAACACGTATGGGTTCGGGCAAGGGATCCCCCGAATATTGGGTATCCGTTGTTAAACCGGGCCGAATACTTTATGAAATGAGTGGAGTATCAGAAACTATAGCCAAAACTGCTATGAAAATAGCTGCATGCAAAATGCCTATACAAACTCAATTTATTATTTCAGGATAGGTAAACAAAAGTAAAGGAGTATTGAGAATGAAAAAAAAACCACAGATTTATTTATCTCTGGACAGACAATATTTATTTTTTCCATTATCCCTTGCATTTAAATAAGAGATTCAAATAAAAATGATATGATTCAACCTCAGACTCTTTTGAATGTAGCGGATAACAGTGGAGCTCAAGAATTGATGTGTATTCGAATCATAGGAACTGGTAATCACCGATATGCTCATATTGGCGATGTTATTGTTGCTGTAATAAAAGAAGCAGTGCCCAACATGCCTCTAGAAAGATCAGAAATAATTAGAGCTGTGATTGTACGCACGTGTAAAGAACTCAAACGTGACAACGGCATGATAATACGATATGATGACAATGCAGCGGTTATCATTGATCAAGAAGGAAATCCAAAAGGAACTCGAATTTTTGGTGCGATTGCTCGGGAATTGCGACAGTTGAATTTTACTAAAATAGTTTCATTAGCACCCGAAGTCTTATAGATGAAAATAGGATATATCCTATCTAGATTCTATCTATCTATATATAGAATATAGATAGATAGAATATTCAATATAGAATCTAATATTCAAATATATGAAATAGATCCAATTAATAGATTGTGTCTCATGCATATATTTGAAATTTATAAGAATTTATTCTAAAAAAAAAATTCAATAAAAAAGAAAACAAAAAAGAAGCATGTTGATTATATCAAAATGAGGGGGCGCCAATAACTATTGTTCGTCATGGGTAGGGACATTATTGCCGATATAATAACTTCTATAAGAAATGCTGACATAGATCAAAAGGGAAGAGTTCAAATAGTATCTACTAATATCACTAAAAACATTGTGAAAATACTTTTACGAGAAGGTTTTATTGAAAACGTTCGAAAACATCAAGAAAGTCAAAAAAATTTTTTGGTTTCAACCTTACGACATAGAAAGACTAGGAAAGGGAATAAAATAATTTTCAAGCGTATAAGCCGACCCGGTCTACGAATCTATTCCAATTATCAACGAATTCCTAAGATTTTAGGTGGAATGGGAATTGTAATTCTTTCTACTTCTCGAGGTATAATGACAGATCGAGAAGCTCGACTAGAAAAAATTGGAGGAGAAATTTTGTGTTATATATGGTGATTCTCCTGGGATACCCTAATTTTCTCTCGAACTTACTATTTGTAAAATAGAGAGTAGAAGTGAATTATAGAACTCTTCCTCTATTAGTTGATACTTAAAGGGGGTTCCCTGGAATGAAAGAACAAAAATTGATTCATGAGGGTTTAATTACTGAATCACTTCCCAACGGTATGTTCCGAGTTCGGTTAGATAATGAAGATCTAATTCTAGGTTATATTTCGGGGAGAATCCGGCGCAGTTTTATACGTATACTACCCGGAGATAGAGTCAAAATCGAAATGAGTCGTTATGATTCAACCAGGGGACGTATAATTTATAGACTTCGTAAAAAAGATTCGAACGATTAGATCATTCTTTTAAACATCCTTTTCGTAGGGATATAATTTGAAGTTCAAAAATGCAAGAAACTTATTTTTGTTTCCAAAAAAATAAAGTAAAAAGTAAGGAATGATAAATATGAAAATAAGGGCTTCTGTTCGTAAGATTTGTGAAAAATGTCGCTTGATTCATAGGCGGGGGCGAATTATAGTCATTTGTTCCAATCCAAGACATAAACAGAGACAGGGGTAATCCTTCTCAAGTTCTAAATCAATAACTTTGAAAAGAAAAACCCATGTACATGTAAAAAGAAATATGATCTAATAAAATATGACAAAACCTATAGCAAAAATTGGTTTACGTAAGAATGCACGTATTGGTTCAAATAAGAATGAACGTAGAATACCAAAAGGAGTTATTCATGTTCAAGCGAGTTTCAACAATACTATTGTAACTGTTACAGACGTACGAGGTCGGGTGGTTTCTTGGGCTTCCGCAGGTACTTCTGGATTCAGAGGCACAAGAAAAGGAACACCCTATGCTGCTCAAGCCGCAGCATTTAATGCTATTCGTACATTAGTGGATCAGGGTATGCAACGAGCAGAAGTTATGATAAAGGGTCCAGGTCTCGGAAGAGATGCGGCATTACGAGCCATTCGTAGAAATGGGATGCTATTAAGTTTCGTACGTGATGTAACACCCATGCCGCATAATGGATGTCGCCCCCCTAAAAAAAGACGTGTGTAAAAATTAAGAATTCAAGAGATTCCAAGAGAAATAAATGATTCAATGATCTGATCCAATAATCACAAATAAAAGAAAAATACTAGTATGGTTCGAGAAGAAGTAGCAGGATCCACTCGAACACTACAGTGGAAATGTGTTGAATCAAGAGTAGACAGCAAGCGTCTTTATTATGGTCGTTTCGTTCTGTCCCCGCTTATGAAAGGTCAAGCCGATACAATAGGTATTGCCATGCGAAGGGCTTTACTTGGAGAAATAGAAGGAACATGTATCACACGTGCAACATTTGGAAATGTGCTGCATGAATATTCTACGATAGCAGGTATTGAAGAATCAGTACACGAGATTTTAATAAATTTGAAAGAGATTGTATTGAGAAGTAATCTCTATGGAGTTAGGGACGCATCCATTTGCGTCAGGGGTCCCAAATACATAACAGCTCAAGATATAATCTCACCACCTTCTGTAGAAATAGTTGACACGACACAGCATATAGCTAACCTGACAGAACCAATTGATTTGTGTATTGAATTACAAATAAAGAGAGATCGCGGATATTGTATGAAATCCACAAACGACTCTCACGATGGAAGTTATCCTATAGATATTGTATCTATGCCTGTTCGAAATGCGAATCATAGTATTCATTCTTATGGGAATGGGAATGAAAAACAAGAGATACTCTTTCTAGAAATATGGACGAATGGAAGTTTAACTCCTAAAGAAGCACTTTATGAAGCTTCTCGTAATTTGATTGATTTATTGATTCCTTTTCTACATGCAGAGGAAGAGGACATGAATCTCGAGGAAAATGAAAACAGATGGAATCTACCTCTTTTTTCCTTTCAAGACAGATTCACTAATCTTAAGAAAAACAAAAAAGGAATTCCCTTGACATGTATTTTTATTGACCAATCAGAATTGTCTTCCAGGACCTATAATTGTCTCAAAAGGTCCAATATACATACCTTATTGGACCTTTTGAGTTACAGCCAAGAAGATCTTATGAAAATAGAATATTTTCGCATAGAAGATGTAAAACAGATATTGGGTACTCTACAGAAGCATTTTGCAATCAATTTACCTAAAAAAAAGTTTTCATTTTAAATCCATTGGACTTTTTTCATTTTTTAGTTTTTAGAAAAAAAAAAAAGAAGATTTTGAATCTCCGACACGGTCCATATATTTGCAGAATAGATCATAATAAGATTGATGTATCTAAGGAATATCCAGTAAGGGTATCTTCCTTAGATACCTATGTCGTGGTATTTAACGGTTTAATCAATTTGAAAAAGACCTAAAGTTAGGGATTTATCAATAGGTAAAGTTGCTCCAATACCTAACCAAAGAGCTACTGCGGTACCAATCAAAAAGACTGTTGTAGCTACTGGACGACGAAATGGATTTTGGAATTTATTGACATTCTCCAAAAAAGGTACTGTCAATAATCCTATTGGTACTGAAACCATTAAAAGAACACCCAATAACTTATTGGGTACTGTGCGAAGTATTTGAAATACGGGAAAGAAGTACCATTCGGGTAATATTTCCAACGGAGTTGCAAACGGATCCGCCGGTTCACCGATCATTGACGGTTCTAGAACTGCTAAGCCCACATTACATGCAATAGTACCTAGAATTACTACTGGAAAAATATATAAAAGATCATTGGGCCATGCAGGTTCTCCATAATAATTATGTCCCATCCCTTTAGCCAATTTAGCTCTTAATACAGGATCATTCAAATCAGGTTTCTTTGTTATTTGGATAGGTGAATTCTTGCGGATCCATCCCCCAAAGGAACCGGACATGATAATTTTTTATCATCCGGCTCGAGCAAGAATCAAAAGAATCAAATAAATAGATCCATAGAACATAAATAGGTCCATAGAAGATCTATATTTCATACATATTTAATGTAGAATGACTTTATGTAAGAAAAGATTTATCAAATTTCCTTTCTCCGAGTTGCAACGATTCATTGCAAAGAATTCAGTTCTGGCAACAAGGAAATGCTCAATATCCAAGTAGGCTTAAAAATTCGATCATGATCAAGTGCTTTTTGGATTGTCTCATGTCTTTTGGTTGGTATTTATCCCCACAACATCTCGATTGTATTACATACAAAAATACAAAGTTTTTACTTGTTATTTTATTAATAAAGTCTAGCCCCTGTTCTTCCTTAGATCCCTTATTTAACTCCGATAGTATCCTAAATCAGGGTCGATGCAGAGGAAATGAATGCATCTACATACTATAAAAAACTTCCTAAGATTACTATCAATTAATTAGAATAAAATTCCTAAAAAAAAAATAAAAATCAAACAAAGTGGAATAAATAGAACATTGGATCATTCCACATCACTTATTCTAGTTATAGGGATTTTACGGAGCCTTTTCATGCATGACATGATTCGGGTATGGTATGATCATAGAAAATATTCTCCTCAAGCGAACCGGCCTATCCTATGTTACATAAAGGGACTTACGTGATGGTTGGATGCGGAGACACATTGGGTTTTGAATTTCAACGTGGCGGATAAAATCATATATCTGCATGGACCAATCAATAGTTCAAGTCACACACTCCCATAATCCATCCTCTTTTAGTTTAGGAAAATCTACTTCAACTATTCGATTCGTATCAAATAAACAATACTTCAGAGTTGAATAGAAGTATCCAAATAACATGCCTTATTTTTCAATAATCCATATTTGTAGCAATGAAAGACTTTTTTTCCTCCCCGATATGATAAATTACAAATATCTATGATCTGCCTTCTCTATAAAGGACCCGAAATACCTTGCTTACGTATCATTGGAAAGTGCATTAACATAAATATGGCAGTAAGAAGAGGCAATACAAAAGTATGTAAACTATAAAAACGAGTTAAAGTGGATTGGCCCACACTAGCACTTCCACGTAATAATTCTACCAAAGGCGATCCTATTATAGGAATAGCTTCAGGCACGCCTGTTACAATTTTTACTGCCCAATAGCCAATTTGGTCCCGAGGTAAGGAATAACCAGTTACGCCAAAAGATGCGGTCAATACAGCCAGAACCACCCCTGTAACCCAAGTTAATTCGCGGGGTTTTTTAAACCCACCCGTAAGATACACACGAAATACGTGCAAGATCATCATTAGAACCATCATACTTGCTGACCATCGATGAACTGATCGAATTAACCAACCAAAGTTGACCTCAGTCATTATGTATTGAACAGAGGAAAAAGCCTCTGTAACAGTTGGACGATAGTAAAAGGTCATAGCAAAACCCGTAGCTACCTGTACTAAAAAACAAGTAAGCGTAATCCCCCCTAGACAATAAAAGATGTTGACATGAGGAGGAACATATTTACTAGTTATATCATCTGCAATCGCTTGAATCTCGAGACGTTCCTCGAACCAATCATATACTTTATTGAGATAGGTAACCGAAGAAAGACTCCCCCTCTGAGAGCCGTATATGAGAATTTCATCTCGTACGGCTCAAGCCAAAACACACAAATACTGGTTTCAACGGATATGGAATAGAGAGTTTAAAACTTCTTGTGGCTTAGCCGCTTGACTCGATTTGACCCAAAGATACGAAGTAATAAAAATCCGGAATCTCTTCTTTGTGATGATAATGCCAATAAATACAATCTCAAGTTGGCTCATCCATCTTTCTTTATGTTAATCGTGACAGGCCTCTTGAATCTTCTCTTCCCTATCTTTTTTTTATAGGAATTCTCTTGTTGAGACCCTATGAATCAATTGAAACCTCAGATTCATACTAGAACCACGATGATTTAAGAAAACCAAAGCTAAACTCAAAGGTTTTATGA